TGTGATTTTGCCCAGAATGTTCAATATAGGGCGGCTTTGCTAAAGGAAAACGAAATTTGTCTAAAAATAGAAGAGATCTTCAAACAAGAAGAAATTCAAATTGACATGAAGGAAATTCGGAGAGAAGTCGATTGTTATTTGACGGATATTATGGCAATGGAAGCCCGTGGTAGGACTCGCCGGCTTAATATTTTCTTAAAAGAACTCACGAACAATCCAGATAGTAGTAGAATCATTTTTTATATTTTTAATAATAGGAATTTTCCTTGAGAGTCTTTTTTTCTATGGTCGACTTATTCTTCTTTTTTGGTATGCCGCTCCGCGAGCAAGGAGCGAGAAAAAAAGTGGTCTGTGGTGATGTTAGAATTTGCGCCTATTTGTATCTATTTAGTGATCAGTCTGCTAGTTTCTTTGATCCCACTCGGTGTTCCTTTTCCATTTTCTTCTAATACTTCGACTTATCCAGAAAAATTGTCGGCCTACGAATGTGGTTTCGATCCTTTCGGTGATGCCAGAAGTCGTTTCGATATACGATTTTATCTTGTTTCAATTTTATTTATTATCCTTGATCCGGAAGTAACCTTTTTCTTTCCTTGGGCAGTACCTCTCAACAAGATTGATCCGTTTGGATTTTGGTCCATGATGGCCTTTTTATTGATTTTAACGATAGGATTTCTCTATGAATGGAAAAGGGGTGCTTTGGATCGGGAGTAAGTACTAGTGATAGGGGAAAAAGAAAGATATGAAAAATATGTAGAGGAGGGAGGCATTTTCTTATTTAAGGCTTTTCTTTTAACCGGATGTCAACCTTGAGATCTCAGGTAGATGGTGGTGAATAGGATGTTGCAGAGTGCTATTTAGTACTGGCCTCTTTCCTAGATTGGCCGGTTGCTTCAAGCACAGAGAGCATCTTTGCGCGGTTGGCTGATTGACTACGCTGGTATTTTTGAGGATCACCCGGGCCTTAACCCTACGGATGAGGCTGTCGTTGAAAAGCAATGTCTTATACGGGAACGCTTTGAGGAATTGACGGGGGATCCCGAAAGGGCTCAGATTATGGCCGAGGCTTCGCATGCAGAAAGTCATAATATTGAGTTTATGGATTACATTGCGACGGATTTGGACACAAACGGAGTAGCCAGTGAGTCCTATAGGGAAGCTCTGGCGCTAATAGGGGAGGTGGCGCCCAACAGCCCACTTGACCAATTTGCCATTCTCCCATTGATTCCTATGAAACTAGGAAACTTGTATTTCTCATTCACAAATCCATCTTTGTTTATGCTGCTAACTCTCAGTTTGGTCCTACTTCTGCTTCATTTTGTTACTAAAAAGGGAGGAGGAAACTCAGTACCAAATGTTTGGCAATCCTTGGTAGAGCTTATTTATGATTTCGTGCTGAACCTGGTAAACGAACAAATAGGGGGTCTTTCCGGAAATGTTAAACAAAAGTTTTTCCCTTGCATCTTGGTCACTTTTACTTTTTTGTTATTTCGTAATCTCCAAGGTATGATACCTTATAGCTTTACAGTTACAAGTCATTTTCTCATTACTTTGGGTCTTTCATTTTCCATTTTTATTGGCATTACTATAGTGGCATTTCAAAGAAATGGGCTTCATTTTTTAAGCTTCTCCTTACCTGCAGGAGTCCCACTGCCGTTAGCACCTTTTTTAGTACTCCTTGAGCTAATCCCTCATTGTTTTCGCGCATTAAGCTTAGGAATACGGTTATTTGCTAATATGATGGCCGGTCATAGTTCAGTAAAGATTTTAAGTGGGTTCGCTTGGACTATGCTATGTATGAATGATCTTTTATATTTCATAGGAGATCTTGGTCCTTTATTTATAGTTCTTGCATTAACCGGTCTTGAATTAGGTGTTGCTATATTACAAGCTCATGTTTTTACGATCTTAATCTGTATTTACTTGAATGATGCTACAAATCTCCATCAAAATGGTTCTTTTTTTAGAGTAAAGGGAGGTTCTTCAGTAGCCATCGCAGGGTTCATTGCTTTTCTTTTTTTCGGTATGCCGCTCCGCGTGGAAGGAGCGAGAAAAAAAAGGGGTCTATGTCGATGTCAGAATCTTGGTTTTTTAACTTCGTGCTCTTTCTTTTCTTCTCTTCGGTATACTTCCTTTTTAGGTTTGTTTTCCAGCCTACTAGGGACTTGATAGCTAGGCCACCTTTCTTTTTCGTGCTTTTAACAACCATCAAAATGGAGTGGTTGGTTGAGGAGATCAAGCTCTTCCGCTTTATGGTTCGGTTTCTTATAACAGCTATAAAGATCTGCCCTGATAAAAATGATATAGGGGCAAGGCTGAGATACTACAGAAAGTGTATGCTTGTCACGGGCAGACTCTATTATCTAATGCGGGAACAGGACAAGGAGAAATTGCGTTGGAAATGAGAAAGTTACGTAAAGTTCATAATTGTATAAAAGGAGTCAAAGTAGTGACTGCAGCGCATATGCGACAGCTCATATCCGATAGCCTATATGCGACTTCTCCCTTACCCGGGAGGTTTAGCATAGATTGATTACCTGGAGAGTTAATCGGTAAAAAGAAGATTAATACGTCAACAAAGTCCTTTCGTTCCTTCTGAGATAGGAGCTGGTTTCGCTCGCTCTTTCGATCCGAAAATCCCACCTTGTTAGATCAGTCCAATCCTCAAATCCAGTGGCAGCAGCTTAAGCTTTGACTGGGACTGGCGCATCTAGAGCGAGAGCTAGAGATGGAGCTGTTAAAGGGTCCTTTCTTGGTAAGATAGATTAAGATTCCAAGCTAAGAGATATAAGGAAGGACCTGTATAACCATCAAAAGCTTCAACCTCAACAGCATCAGAAAAAACTTCATCTGGTTCATCATCTGTCTCATCTTAGTCTTCCTATGGAAATTCATCAACTTACTCAGGCTCAGGTGTGGGCTCAGGTGCTTCAATTGCGTTTTCTCGGGCTTTTCGCTTGTGATAAAAGTCTAAGAATGAGATTTTACTAAAAATGTCACTTTTTAAAATGTGCATTTTGCTTCAACCCCGTCTTTATTGGAAGACAAAGTCTTGTGCTTGTGCCCAAACTTCCCTTTGTTTCGGTCGAGACTTTCCCTTTTCCAGGGCAGGTACCTTGGATGAGTGATAGGAGCGAGCCAGTTGTTAAAGATTGACCGAGCAATCAAGTACGATATCGCTAGAATCTTTTCTTTAGATCGGTAATACTGTATGATATATTAATATCGGTCAAACAGGTTTTTAAAACCCACAGGCTCTTTTTCCAGTTTCAAAGAATGCTAAGGGGGGTGAAGGGCAAAAGAAGGATGGTGAAGAGAATGTCAATACTGTGAAACGCCGAAGATGGACTCTCTATTTATCTGATGATGAAGATTTAGATGAAGATGAAGATACGAAACCGCCTGATACGAAGCCTCCAGATAAAGGATGTATATAAAGATAAGAAAAAGATAAGATAAGACAGAGGAGCGAGAGGAATTCTTTAATGGCTCAACCAACGGCACACCTATGTCCAAGCATAGCCCTCGGATGCGAGCTTTTCTCGAGAGGGAATACAATCATCCCAATTGGTTGAACAGGCTTGACTTTAATAAGAGTCAAAGGGAAAGGAAGCTTTGATTGCGAAGGACAGGTAATGAAAAAGTCGAAGTTGAAGCATCGGGGGGCATGGGCTGTATTCTCTTTTCTATCGACCAAAGCAAAAAGCACAGGAATCGGGAGCTGGCTCGACAAGAGCAAAGGAGAGGAACGAGATAGCTACGTCTCAACCAACTTCTTCTGCTGCCCTAGGAGCTAAAGCAGCCCGTTTAACCGCCCGAGGAGTTGACTTTCATTTTTTTGAATAAGAGGATAAGTCTTAGAATGAATGGGGGTTCCGGTGGAAGAGACTTATTTGTATCTGATTTCGGGTGTCCTGTTATAAGGGCGCCGTGACTTGTTGCTGCCTAAAAGCATTAATTCCACGCATATTTAAAGGCTCACGAGCCAGTCAAGCTTCCATAAAAAATAAGAAACGCTTGGTTGAACCTACCCCATCTAATTAATAGGAATGCAAGTCCATCTCCCCACATAGGTAAAGCCCGATCTCGTCTTCCCGGTTAAAGGGAATTGATTTACAAGCTATAAGTAGGGATTGGGAATGGGATTTATCTTTGAATCCGTTTTTGAGCCGGGATGCGGTAAGCAACTCCCGCGGAAACATGCGGCATTGACTCCAGCTTTTTCCACGTCTCTATCGCGGTGTGAATGCCGGCTCAGCCTATACTTTTGTTTTGACGAAGTGAAAGGCATAGAAGCATATAGAGGCAGGCAGGGGAAGAAGTTTAAGAGGCAGATCAAAAATAGCAGAAAACAAGAAAGATTTTTCTTTGAAATTCCCGAGCTTTGGCATCGATAAGAGTGGACAGATAAGTCATGACAAACAGATCGTACTTGATATCTAAAATCCCGAGTCGCTAAGTGAAGCATGGGCTGTATCGACAGAAGTCTCTTTTTCTGTTTACTCTTTGTATTTAGTATTGGTATTGAATTTAACACGAAACGAAGCTTCAATGACATAATCAACTGCGCCAGAGAGTAGAGTGGTTCAAGATCATTATCTTGTATACCATAATTCTAGTAGATGAATAAGCGATTCTCGATGCGAAGATTTCCGCCTCTATATTAAATAGATTCAATAGCAATGAAAGAGTTACACGAAAGCCAATAGGATCTTCTTCTTGCACTTCATTTACTAGGGCTGGGTGTCAAGTAGAGTGGCCCGATGCGATGCTTCGAGTAAATCCTTGCTCCTAAAGTCTTAAATAAGAAAAAAGGGGGGAAGATTTGTTACTATGAATTTTGCTTAATATGACATTGATAATGGTTTTTGTTGTACCATTCCTCATATGCTTCTAACTTATTTAGTTAGAGGTTCATCCTCTCAAAAGGTCTGATGTTGTTGTCTTATCCTCCCTCAAAAGTGTGCAGGTTAGTCATTGGTTGTCTTTCATCTTTGCAGGGACATCACAACAGCATTTCCAAGTTTTGTGCAGAGGAAAGATACAGAAGAAGAACTCCAAATGTTTGAAGAAGCATATGGCATGAACTATACTTATCATGTAAGCATGTGATTTAAAGAATAGGATGTTGGTAAGTAAAGAAAGCCCTAAAACCGTTAAATATTCTGTACATTTCTGGAGTGATGGGACTCAGAAGCCAAACACATATCTACGAGATTACAAGCAACATGAACGGATTAACCTCATATGAAAGTAAGGATACATTCTACGTGTCCAGGATAAGCATGTCCTTCATATTCATAGGGTAGCACATACTTGCATGCAGGCCGGACCACACATTCTTTATTATCTGCCAATATTGCATTTACTGCATCCGTTGGATGGAATTGGTCTCACCAGATGTGAGTAGAAGTATTCCGGCAAGCCATTTCAGGGGACAGACACATAATCCAACCCCTGTAACTCCCTAATCCGCAGCATGCCTCGGTTGTAACATGGAAACCTGCATAAAGCAATTCTCATTCATTCAGTGTTTTCAGAACCATAATCTTACTAACCAATCTAAGTACCCAAGGGCTAGAAGAGGGGGTGAAATATTTCAAACATTACCATAACGTTCATGGTTCTCTATTATGTCCATGGAACCTTCATACATATCACAGAAGATGATCTTGGCGTCAGGGAGCTCCTGGTTCAGCTGCTCAACCATGTATCTCATCACAAAGTTGAACTCCATTATCATGTCGTTGATATCTTGGATGCACTCCCCATTCTTGCTTTTGTACCGCCATAGGTAGTGAGGAGCACAACCCATAGGTGCTAATCCCATTAACACCACTTTCCTCACATTTGCTGGATGTCAATTTTCAAGACGCTCACACGATAAAGAAATGCCCAATAAGAGATTCCATCAAGAAAAGAGAAATTGCCGATTCTTCTAGAAGTAGTGCGCTATGATATAATACCTGAGTAGCCTTTGGTCTTGTCTGAGGCAAACCAATCTGTTCCGTCTATCTGATCGGTCAAGCCAAGCTAGAGACCAGCTATGCTTTGTTTTCCTCCTTGCTTACCGGGAATTGCTAGATGTTTGTGTCGCCTTACTTCCTTTTTTCTAGGATCATAGCATTTGGTTTGATCAAAGGTTTTTTCTCAGAGGATCTCCTCTTACTACCATAGCTAAATACTAAATAGAGTAAGTTGATTGAGTCTTGGAGTTCGTGGTTAATGGCTATGGAGCACTCATGTAGGAAGAAGGCTAGTCCTAAGCGCCCTTAAACTGGATAGGGGTCTATCTAGTGTGCCGCTTTAAAGTCATTTCCCTAGTTTTATATCGCTAAGAGACTTTCTTTTCTTAGAGGAAGAGATCTGCCCGAGGGAATTGACTTTCTTTCAGAAAGTCTAGGAAGTGAAGATCTGAGATTCCACTATAATTTTTTACCGTATTTGACTATTATCTAAAGCAGTTCCCTTTCTTGTCGAAGGGGCTACGCGTCTTACTAGTTCCGACTTCCGGGCCTAGGGATAGCGATCCGAGGCTAGACAGATTGTAAGTTAGTGTTCACTAAATCGCCATAAAGGAAAGTCTCGCTTTTCGCTCCTCTCACATTCTAACGAGCGACGGCTTGTAGGGCAGGAGTAATAGGGCGGAGCAAGCCTACTATCGGGGTGGGGTCCTTTCCTCTATTTGGTAGTGGGATGTGAAAGTCAAAAAATTCCCCGCTTCTTTCGCATTAATCCGTGGAGTATAATGACCCATGGATTGGTTAGTCAATGATCTCCTCTCTCCAAATCAAAGAATTAGTGTACCAATTATGTTTACCCGAGGAGGGGGGAAACAAGGGTTCGATGAGAAAGAGCTACGAAAGAAGGCAGCATAAGCTTTCATTTCTTTCGAAAAAAGGAGTTTGTCGGGAAGCACAACATGAACCAATGAAGAAAAGGTTATGGCCGCCGCTATATGACTCCAGTACCCGGGGGTAGTTTTACCCATTATAAACAACTCATGGGAGTCTTTTTAGCCAAACAACAGGCTAAGGGGCGATCACCCAAGCAATTGATTCGGTTTCTAAAAGATCTTTCTATCTGACAAATTAACCTGCGGTCCGGATCTAATGGGCGGAGGGAAGTCTTAATTCAAAGGCACCCGCGCCAGAACTTTTTCAGAAAGGGAAGAGTTGAAGCTTTACATATAAAAAATGCATGTTGGTTGATGAATGGACATCTCTTACTTTATTGGGGGTTTCACACAGAGGTTTCGCTTCCTTATCCTCTTTCTTTAAGCAGATGATGCATGCTCTTCTATAGCGGCGATAAAAAAGCTTTCCATCGATCTCTGAGAGAGCGGAAAGATGAGAAGGCCGACATCTTAGTTAAGCTATACTTGTCTTTATTCTTAAGCTCAAAGCTTATAGTCTTTCGACAAGAATCCAAGTCTAAGTTTGAGTCGGTAGTCTCTGAGCCTTCTACTTCAACCTCTAGTCTTATTTATAAGAGAGTGAGTGAGAAGTGTGTGCTGCGGTGTAAACGGTATATTCGTAGGATGTTATTTATTCCTATGGATGTCGGACTCTGCTGGTATCCTGTTTGGACTTCGTCGCTAGTACCTTTCAAATATAGCCCTTAAGAGCTCTCTTTTTTCCGGGATTTCTTTTCCATATCATTATTGAGCAAAGGAGTTCTACTCGGGCCTCCGTTTCCGACCAGGCCCTGGGAGACTGCTTGAGCCCATAGATACCTTTTAAAGTCTGCTCTCCTTGTGTGTGATGGGAGGTGAGGCTGTTCAAGGTAATGAGAATTGGGGAAGGCCGGGCAGTCAAGCTTTCGTGGAGAGGGCTTAAGAGAGATTGAGATTCTATTCTTCGGGAAGGGCATACCAGGGAAGTTTTTACGAAAGGAGGTTGAGCTTTCGAGTTCCTCATCCATATGAGGACCGGGCAGACTGACTTGTAGCTTGATAAAGGGCGGATGGAAGGATAGCTGGGAATCAAACTTATAAAGAAAAAGTCTTTCTCAGTAGCAGATGAAAGTATGGAAGCTGGATCAGGAGAAATCGAATCAGAATCTGAGGTCATTCATTCATAGCAGAAAAAGCGCTCACTCACTTTCAAGTTCAAAAAAGTCGTAAGCCGAAACGGCAGCATCACGAAGAACATCTATAGCACTCATGGCGCCTGAGCAAGAACCTTTGCCTTTCTTCGTTATGTAAATAACAAGGGAATAAGTGCTAGACCCTCAACAAAATGGATTAAGATGATAGAGTCTTATCAGAATTGCTACCGTCTGTGGCATTTGTCCTGCAAACAAGCCCTTCTCTTCCTTGACTAGCAGCAGCTCCCGCTAAAGCAGTTGCTGCTTACACTAGCTAGGCGAACTCCCGCTCTGATCCAGCTACCCCTCATGCCTCGCTCAGCGCGAAATATGAGAAGTTCCACATCGTTGTGACTCCTAGACAACTGCCCTATTATAATCCCCTAACAGAGGTTTGGATGTCTTTGAGGTGAGGCATGAAAGGAGGATTTTTGAGAAGCGGTTCTTTTTTTAATTGGAGAGGGCTGGGCTACTCAAAATGTACCAAGCAACCTATGCTCAACCAGCTGTGACTCAGCCTTTTTCCTCATACCATCACAGGTACAACCGGTTTGGTTCCCCAAGCAAGCACAGTGGTACCAACAGCCGGAGAACAGCTTGTCGCAGCAAGGAGTGCGAAAGTTCGACCCTGTCACAACTTCCGCCGCCATTAACACGGGAAGACGAACTTCGTTCCCGGCTCTACAGTCGGATAAACCATGAGAATCCAAAGGATTGTCTTTCGCTAGATATGGAGAAAAGGATTCTCTCTAGCCAGGCCCGGATTGAAGATAAAATTTTTTAGGCTCTTGTCGAAGAGGGTTATCCTAAAGACATGGTCTAAAAAATAAAATCTTATTAGAGATGTGATTTTCAAAAACAAAACGGATAATTGGGTTTCTCTTCTAAAGGAGATTGAGGAAGGAGGGGTAAACCACTCCGTTTTGTTCAAGAGGTTGAAACGTGAGATTGCCAAAAGCAATCTAATTATTTAACTTCTTGTTATGGCCTTCCCCTCAAGGAGCCTGCCAGCTCAGTAAGCCAAAGGCCCGATACCGATAGAAGGGTCCCTAGTCCCCTTTCTCTTTCTTTATTACAACCTTCTTTTTTGATGTCAAAGACCAAAAGCTACGCGCAAATTCTCATTGGATCTTGGTTGTTCTTAACAGCGATGGCTATTCATTTAAGTCTTTGGGTAGCACCACTAGATCTTCAACAAGGTGGAAATTCTCGTATTCTCTATGTACATGTTCCTGTGGCTCGGATGAGTATTATTCTTTATATCGTTACGGCTATAAACACTTTCTTGTTCCTATTAACAAAACATCCTCTTTTTCTTCGCTCTTCCGGAACCGGTACAGAAATGGGTGCTTTTTCTACGCTGTTAACTTTAGTAACTGGGGGGTTTCGGGGAAGACCCATGTGGGGCACCTTTTGGGTGTGGGACGCTCGTTTAACTTCTGTATTCATCTCATTCCTTATTTACTTGGGCGCACTGTGTTTTCAAAAGCTTTCTGTCGAACCGGCTCCTATTTCAATCCGTGCTGGACCGATCGATATACCAATAATAAAGTTTCCAGTCAACTGGTGGAATACATCGCATCAACCCGGGAGCATTAGCCGATCTGGTACATCAATACATGTTCCTATGCCCATTCCAATCTTGTCTAACTTTGCTAACTTCCTCTTCTCAACCCGTATCTTCTTTGTTCTGGAAACACGTCTTCCTATTCCATCTTTTCTCGAATCTCCTTTAACGGAAGAAATAGAAGTTCGAGAAGGAATACTAAAACCTAGTTCACTCGCCGAGTCTTTTTGCATCCATGGTTTAATGGTTAAAGTTCCCCAACTCAACATTGGCGAATTCGTAGGTTCGATTCCTGCTGGATGCACGCCAATGGGACCCTCCAATAAGTCTATTGGAATTCGCTCTGTATCAATGGAATTTCATCATCCATACATAACGAATTGGTGTGGTATATTCATCATATGAACAGTAAGAAGTAGCATTCTTATTGAGACTAGGGGTAGAAGAGTAGGAATGAGAAAGCAGTCTTAGAGAAGAAGGCTTTCCCACTTGAGAGATCGAATGAGAACCATAAATTCGAAAGAGAGGGGTAGAATTCAAAGAAGAAAAGGTCAATAGATTTCGACTAAGATCGAGTCTGGGAGAGGAAGCATTTTAAGTAGGGACCATGCTGCTAGTGAACATTTTCAATTAAGGTTGATTCAAGAACTTCTAGGCTGGAATCGGAAATGGAAAGAAGGAATGGTCCATCCGGAAGCCCACCAAAGATGGGGACTTCGAATGAAATGAGTCACAAAAAGCAACCGAGATTGCTGACTGAGCTTTAGCTTGAGCGAGAACGAAGGCAGCAATCCAAGCTCTTTTTGAATCGGATAGGTTAAGCTAGGTGTAGTCCGCTTTCTCTACGGTTTTGCTGAACTTGTCAAGCCCGAGGGTCCTTTAGGGCTAAAAAGTCCTTTGAGCCGTAGAATCCCTTTTGTCTTGATTTAGGAGAATAGGCGCATTTATTAGGTTACGTGCTTTGAGCAATCTGCAGGCAATGCCAATTGACTGACTTTCATAAGTAAGGACAAGAAATAGAATAAAAAAAAAGCTCGTGAACCATAACTAATGAGACACTTCATCAACTGATGGAAGAAAGAAATGCACTTCGTGATCAATTATCTCGATTACCAGCTTCATCTAACTGTTTAAGGAAAACTTTAGGATGCTTTTGTTTTCATGAATATTTTATTCAATATGCTCTCTTTCCTTGGAAGGCTTTAAAAACAATAAGATATGAACCTATTAGTACTCTCTTGTTTAGAATCTCTCAAGAGAAAACGCTAGGGTTTAAAGATCTCTTATCTAAGAATTTCAGAATTGAGAAAATGCAATCTTTTAAACTCAAAGATATGATATCTTACTCTTATAGTAACGATATTCGTTTTGTTTTTCTTCTTTGCTTAATCTTAGGGTTATCCATTTGGTGGGGACTCTCTCCAGAACTCTTATTCTTAAAGCCAAAAGCTTTATGTTCGCCTGATCTGAAACTTATTACGTCAGTCCTACGAGATACATATATAAAGAAAGTATGTAGTACTCATATTAATATCAATAATCCTTGTCTATGTGGCGAGCCGTTAAACAATACGGTCAAGAGACTCTTTCCTGAGCTTAAGCTTCATTATGATCCTTTAGACTTTAAAAAGAAAAAGAAGGTTACTGCTGCTTTATCAGTCTATATTGCCTCTATACTATTAGCTCTTATTTAAAATGAATCCACATCTATGTATGGAATTATGCATGTTATATAAACAGAAAAGTGATGCTGAATACGATATTCGGTCGAGTAGCTAAAGCCGTACTAAAGCCTATATCAAGTCACCTTGATAAGAAAAAGAACCAAACCTGTTGTTAGAGCGGGGTAGGATAGGCAATCAACATTCTTTGTCCCGTCCCAGTTTAAGTAGTTGAATCTGAGTGCGTCGGATAAGCGAAAGCAAGCAGTAAATCGATAAAAGAAAGAATACAGATTGCAAGCTACAGATGAAGAATCCGCTTCATTCTTCCCCGAGTCAGTAAACTGCCTCTTCACTAACGTTCGAGATATAAATAACCTCGCATATGCCTTCCCACGTCTTCGCATGGGACTATGCTCAGTCCACGAATCTCAGGCTAGTATTCTTGAGCGCAGCGGTGGAACGAGTCCCGTTGTTAGCACAAGTACGGCTTATTCTTAAATAAGAGAAAAGCGACGCCTCACTTCTCATGTGAAACACGCGCATCGGCCGTTTCTGTTTACGGAAAGCTTGAGGACAGGTCCTGTTGAAGGTCACTATGAGGACATCGAAACGCGGCTTTATTCCTATAGGCAAGCCCACGTTCCCAGGCTTCATTCGTTAACACGTCTTGAGGAATAAGATTGAGGATGCGCTCCAACCTTTTGAATTCTCTTTTCCTATGGTACTCTTTTTCCTGGAAAAGCGTGGAGAAGACGCGCTTCTGCCGGTCCTACATTATAGGTCTTTGAAACGAGGCTTTATTCTTATATGTATGCCCATTAATAAAGAAAAGTCTTCCTTATTCCAAGGACTCACCTATTCAGTTAGGATCTAAGCGCTTGCATACCAACTACTCGAGGATACGATGTTCCTGTGCTTGCTCGAGAAAAAGAAGGAATTGAGTTCGTATGGTAGTCCTTTTTTCTTGGAAAAGTCTGGAGAACGCACCCCTTTAAGGGTCGTACCATTGCACGTCTATCTAAATGAGGCGCTCAAGCAGCAAAAGTCACTCAATAGGAAGAGCTTCTTCATGAGGAGAACCAGAAGAGGAAAGCTGCAATGGGAACGTATTACAGTGATGTAAATCATGATGTGCCAGTTGCAGATTTGACTCATTCTGCTTCCTTTGTGTGCCCCTTGCTGGTCAGGAAAGCCCAGGAGACCGGGAAGAAGGCTAGCTCGGCAAGCGCCCCAACACAATATACTTTTGACGTGTCTAAGACGGAAGAGATCTTTGATTTCTTACTGAAAGATCAGTTTATCACGCTTCCAGTTGATCACAAGATACCGACGAAAGAAGAATGAAAAGGAATATTGTTTTGTAAGGACCAGCATTCTTGGCCACTAACTCATCTTGGTCCTTTAGAAATGATGTGCAGGAGAGCAGTAACAAAGCGAGCCTCAAGTTCCCGGAGAAGAAGAAGGAAAGCATGCTGCTTGATGAGGATCCATTCCCACCAGTGCCAACTATCAATACAGTGACTAGCTATCTGCCTTCCTTGCTCTAGCCACTTGGCCTTCCCTTCCATAGCACTGCCAGGGGAAAAAATCACGCACAAAGGGGGCGATTGAGCTAGGTTCTTCACTAGTCTAGAAGTGATATCAGTCGAACCATCTAATTGATTTGGGCATTAGTCAGTTTTTTTCCTGGGCACATTACTTTCATTGCATCTAGTTGCTCTTAACTAAACTCGTAAGGAAGAAGAAGCTCTTGTTGTATAAGAGCTAAGCCAACAAATGAAGGGCCAAGGAGCGATATAAAAGGAGTGCTAAAAAAAGCATGGCTCAAGCTCAGAAGGATGCCAAAGCCCACAAGAATGGTAATTGCGCTAATAAAGGAGAGGCCGAGCGGAAGCTTACAATAGTCAAGGCGAGCGAGAATAAGTGTATGGATGAGGGCTTTGACGAGCTAAAACATCCATTCTACTAATGCTCTTCCAAGGAGGATGGAAGCACAAGGTAGAAGGCTCAATCTTAGCTCGATTAGTCCTTCTATTCCATTCGCGAGAAAGAATGTCGCACGTATAGTATAAAGATGGAGTCTCAAGACCGAACTCCTCCCTCGTGTCAAGGGATGCCTCTTACAGGGGTAAGGAGAGGATGTTAGTTTGAACTCAATGCATGGAGGACAAGACTGAATCTTATGCTCTTTCTTTTCCGTTAAACTCATAAGACCCGGTGGATGAAGGGGAGAAGGAAGAAGTCTTACCTGAGTAAGCCTTAGGCCTTAGGGGAGTCACTTTCCGACCCGGGTTCAATGATTAAGGAGTTTGAGTGAACACCCGGTTCAATGGATTTAGGAAAGCACGTGCCATCCTCACCTTAATTAAGAAAGACCGTTTTGAGTAGCAGTAAGGCTCATAGCAAGCAAGAAAGATGGGGTAAAGTAAAGGGGCTAAACGGCGGGAAAGCCAAGTTCAGTTTATAGAGTCGGAGAGCTATAGTAGAGCTCATAGGTTTTTACCTGTGACTAACTTTTTGTGCTTTTGGTAGCAGCAGCCATACCAACAATCTCTCTTTCGTAAATAAGCACTTGCATTACGGTGCGAGATCTGCCAAGCTCAATCACAACCCACTGGCTCAAACAAGGGCTGGATCGGTTCACTCATAAGACAAGCGACTACCAACATGGATAAGGTTTGGAGCACTGCAACCAGCCTTTATACCCGTCGAAGAGATGGATCCTCTGGACACCGAAGTTCGGGTCACCCCTGATGACTCAGAAGAGATAGAGCGGGGGTTGGTAGCCGTCAATAGCCCAGATGGAGATAGAATGTGGGGAGATTGAACTTCAAGCGTTACTCTTTCTTCTGTGTAATGAGTGGATACTCGTTAGAATTCCTCGCTATGGTAAATCACTTCCCTTCACGGCTGGTTCTGAATGCTGGATTATTTTAATTAGTAAACATTCGATCCTCACTGCTGTGAGCCTAGTTTTCACTTCAATCAATTCCATAAGCTAAGAACATCCATTTATCTTATCCGATTCCGCTACGCGCCTCTATGGCTATTAAGGATAAGAAGCTTTTAAGTCACTCTTAGGCTATTGAGTGCACTGCTAGGAGTTCAGCTTCAATCAATAGTTACCAACGATTGCCTTAAAGTAATCCTCCCTGCCATGGAGAGAAGCTTCAATTTCCACTCGTGAGACTGATCGAGACTAGGAAATGACTAAGTGACCAAGACAAAAGGCCAGGGAAGGCTTGGAATCCTAAGATAAGGCAATGCGCCAATCAATCTTACGCCAATGCGAACACACCTGCAAGCACATGAACTCGCGCAACCAAGAAAGCACTTGCTTTTGAGCTGCTTGAAAGGGCTTATTCGATGACTGATTCGCTTACTGAAGAGAGAAGGAAAGAGAAGTACTTTCGGCGAGCTCTTACATTCAAGAAAAAAGCGTTCATCCTGGATTCTTTTCCTCAAGAAAAATGTCTATCCTGATAGCATGCCTATTCATTCGGTCAAAGTCTCCACGGCCTTTTCACGCCCTTCTACTGAGAGGTGCACCATGTTGATAGGAATCGGCAAAGACCTTCTTGTACACGTCCTCGAGGGCAGCATTCATGGCAATTATCACTAGTCCATTTCGAGGACATGGTATGGCTTTGTTCTTGGTGTTGTTTAATAGATGGCGAGTGCCACCTTTCCCTGTCCGAGAATCTCCATCTGCTCTAAGTGGGCGAGCTATAATCCTTATGTCAGGTTGGTTGTTCAAAAGACTTTCTTTTTACCCCTTGCATTTTTTTCTTTTTGAAAGCCCAGACTCATTCTTATGGAGTTCTATTTCAGGTGCAAAGCCTTTTCAATAAAGACCTTTTTCTCTCCCATTTCTCATAAAAAAAAAAAAGAGGATAAGCGCTATCCATTGAGTAAAGGGAGGGTTTACTACAGTGATTCGGTCGGTTCCCGTTCGCCTGCTCTCCTCATAGTAAATGAGTGGGTAGGGTGGTCAACTTAGAGGGCGCCCGCCTCCTCTTCAGACGAGCCTGGTGGTTGTTCGGTTTCCGCTTATTGGGGCTTGGTCGTTGGGGTTTCCTTTTCTTCAACCAATTCGGTTGTGTCAGCTCTGAGATTGGTCTAAAAATGTATTATGAGCTGGCTGGATTGAAAGTAAGATAGATTCATTTGAGTGAAAGTAGTACAGGACCTTCGATCGACCATGGGGCGTATTCTACCCTTTAAAATGGAATTCTATTGAAGCGTAACGTAAAAGCTCCTTCTCATCCTTGTCTTTTTTTGGTTTGGAAGTTCCAGAATGTTGTCTGTGGATTTTTAATAAACAAAGGACTTCGACTATGCCATTTGATTCATTTTATTCAAGTTCCGTGCTGCTCGCTACTCTCCGAGGCCAAGGACGGGGTCGAACCGTCATTACAGGATTTGCAGTCCGATACATTTCCATTATGTTACCTAGCCAAACTCGCCACCTCATGTGTAAAAGTCAAGTCTTCCTCCTTCCCCGCTCCCTCTTTTTCTACATATGCGGTGGCGGGCGGAGCGCTCTATATGACCAGCGGCGGGTTACCAGAGAAGAGGGGACAACTTCTTTCTCCCTTGCCTTGCTCCATCTTCCTTTTCTGATTGAAAGTAGCAAGCCTCTTCACTACTAGTACAGAGGCCAAAGAAAAGGTTGCTCTGCTCATCCAGCCCAGTCGATCCATTGTTTATGCGGCAGTGCGATGGAGCTGAAAAACGTAAGCCCCTTTTTTTTAAGGTAATTTATATTTGCTTACTCTTTAGAGTCTGGGGGGAAAACGAAAAAAAAACTAGGTTCTGGAAGAACGAGACGCCTACTATTATAAGAAAGTTTTAGAACGTCCAAGACGCCTACTATACTCCTAAACTACAAGCTAGCGCGCAACGGCTGAAAAGCCGTTGTTGCTTTCTGCTTGCAGGCTCGACAATTTTGATTTCGTCCATTCTGATTGATTCGCTTTATTTTTGCGCAACGCAATAAAGAAGTCTAACAGTTTCTCTCGGCATCTGGCTTTTCTTTTTTATTTTAAGTCATTGATCTTATATCTAAAAGCAGGGAGGTCTGCGTTCACTATTAAGCCTACTACGCTCGTTTATTCCTTTCAATCTTGATTGAACCTTACTTCGATCGCCTTACGCTGTTCGACTGAACTCGTTGGCTTTGCGCTCTATTTGGGCGGAACCCGAATCGATAACTTTCTTTCATAGATTCACTAAGTCATCGCCAGCAATCAGCTCTTATCCTTTGGCGTCAAAGGGCGAGTTCCTTTCTTGTCTTGTCCAAAAACTTTCTTTTTCTTGCTTGCTGTTAGTCTGTCTAGCGTCTTTCGGTTGGGGTCCGCCCCGGGGGTTAGGTTAGACCGCTTGGTTTCTCTTTTTTTTTAGTCTTGAAGGTAGTCAACGTGTCAGCCATTCTTCTCCCATTAGACTTGTCCATTTTTGCTCTTTTTCCTTTAAACTTCCTCTCCCTCCGGTCGAGTAGCTAAAGCCCCTCTACTGGGATTGACAGGAACGGAGAATACCACTCTATCAATAACAAAAAAAAAGTAGCAATTAAGTTTCAGTTTGAGCTTGGAAGCAACCTGCTATCTATCGATAGGCGAGAACAGACTGCTATTGGCTGCTTTGCCTATCTATTCTACTATGGCCGGCTTGGAGACATCAGAGGAAGACCATCATCTCTATCCCGGTACGATCATAGCTTCATTCATTCGTTGAACCTTTGGGCGGCCACTTGTACAATCCATTCCGAGTCTTGACCACTCGTCACCCTCGCCCTTGCCCTTATAAACTAGCCCATCAAACGGAATTGAAAGGCCTTCTCCTTTAACTGGGAGTGGGAGCTGTTGGATTAGCTTTCCCCTATTCCCCTATTAGAGAATCTAGCTGCTTACTTTGCTTTCACGCGCTGGCTTGCTTATACGTGCTAGTTGGTACCTACGCTTCGTATTCCATCCCATGGAAGACTCGCTACGGGCTTCGCTCTTTCCTAGACTCATCTCCCCTCGTCCTAGATTTTAATAAGGGCTTCTTTGATCGGGAAATGCACGCACTTCTTTTGTTGTCGTTAAGGTCCCTTTCCGCTTCTCTTTCAGCAACTTCCCTCATTGGTATAGGTACCGGCTTGGAGGACTTTTTGTTGATGAGTCGTCTAGAATGCCTT